ATTTGATTTTATTATTGTTTTTAATTATCCAGTTAAATTAAGTAATTTTAAACATTTCTGATATGATAAATATAAAAGGGTTTGTAGGGTGTATTACATGCACGTTAAATTTTCGTTTTAAAAGATTTCTTTAAAGAAATATAAATAGTTCTTTTAGTATAATAAAGTACAGTTGCCTTCCAAGCGATTAGTTTAAAGAAGTTTAAAAAGAGTATAGCATATACGCATACATTCATATGTATAGAGTTCTTTTCTAAAATACAGGATAGTATATGGGTACTTAGAATTTTGATTTCTAGAGAAAAAGTTCAATTCTTTTTTCTGTAAGGTCTTAGGTTAAAAAAACTGTAAGCCTTCAAAGCTTTTGATAGAGAGGGACTCTTTAGGCCTTGTTGTCTTGTAGTTGAGGTGGATTAACAACGTTAAATTGCAAATTTAGAGGGGCATATTGTGTCAAGACATTTTAAGAAACTGGTGTTGGTGTGGGGTGGCCGAGGTTATTTAGGCGGAAGATTGTAAATCTTTTTACGGAAAAGTTTTTCCCCCACAATTAAAGTTCGTTAAGTAAGTTTAGGGGATTTGGGAGATTGTATGGTTTATTCAGAAGTTAATAAGATAAGCTAATTATAAGCTGTTGGGCTCATACCCCAAAAATGAAGTGTTTATTCTCTTATTAGGAGTTTGGTTCTGGCTCTTACTTTAGCTTTGATTACAAAAAATACATGGTTCTTTAGGGGGTTAGTGAGTAGTAAACTATAAGAGGTATGAAGAATTTAATATTTTATTTACTTGTTTAGTTTGGCATAAATTTTTGTATGACGTCTAGAGTATTTCACTTGATTACACCAGTATTGAAGATTAAAGTAGATGGGCGAGAGCTCGATTTAGTGATTGTCAAGAGGTCCGGTAAAACCTGTGCCAGCTACCGCGGTTATACAGGTGGGCCTTGTTAATGATTTCGGTAAAAATGTGGTTAGGAAGTTTTAGTCGGGAAGGCTTAGGAGAGTTGTTTTTGTGGGTAGAATCTGAATAAATTACTTAATTTTATTTAAGCCTATGACTTTGAGGCCACGAAGTTTTCGGTAGAAACCGGGATTAGATACCCCGTTATTCGAAAATGTAAATATTAGTGTATGCTTACCCGGGTAGTACGAGCTCATGCTTAAAACTCAAAGAACTTGGCGGTGTCTTAAATCTTTTTAGGGGAATTTGTTCTGTGATCGATAATCCGCGGGTTACCTTACTTTTTTTTGTAAAGACAGTCTGTATACCGTCGTCGTCAGGTTACTTTTTGAAAATCTTGGAGTTAGCTAGTAGGATTTTTTGCCTTGCGGTTATTATCCTTTACGTCAGATCAAGGTGCAGCTAATGAAAAAGTAGAAATGAATTACAATAAATTAATTTTTATACGGAATTTTCTTTGAAAACAGGGGAATGAAGGTGGACTTAAAAGTAAATATTATATTAGAAAGATTTATTGAATTTAGCTCTAAGACGTGCACACATCGCCCGTCGCTCTCGTTGAGAAATGAGATAAGTCGTAACATAGTAAGGGTACCGGAAGGTGTTCTTAGTTGAGTGGGACATAGCATAAATTGAATGTGTTTCGCTTACGTCGGAATGATGGTTTTGTTAAAACTTGTCTTAAGATTAAGTTGTATTTTGTTAGAGCGAGATATTTATGTTGTTAAGTTGATTGAAACATCTTTTTGTTTAGTATTGTTGATAGAATAATTTGGATTTTGGAATATTTGATAAGTACTGATAAGGAAATTTATATTTTTAAGTTAATAAAAGTAAAGGTAAGATCTTGTACCTTTTGTATAATGGTTTATCTAGGGTTAAGAAGTATTTTATTTCCCGAAATTAAGTGATCTACTTACTAACTTTGTAGCTTCAGTGTTGCAAAACTGTGCTTAGATTTGTGGGTAGGGGTGAGATTCCTGTCGTACTTAATGATAGCTGGTTAGCTAGTAAAAATATAGAAGTATTGGGCTCATGGTTTACTGTGGTGATTTATTTGTTCTGGTAACAGTGAGTATTTAGACTAGAGAGGATAAGCTCTTTAGTAAATTTAAGGAATCGGGTAGAAAGAAGTTGTTGGTTTGTGGGCTTAGAATTGGTCATCATTTGAGATTTTGTTATAAATCGCTGTAGTTGTGTGTTCTTAAATCAATATATTTTCCTAATTGTATTACTGGTTTTCTAGGGGTAATTGTTGTTATCTTAGTTGTTTCTGTTAAAATGAGTATTTTTATAAAAGTGTTGTTTTGTTTATTTAGAGGTAATAAATGATCGGGGAATTGATGAATATTAAAATGTAAGAAAGGAATTCGGCAAGAATTTGCTTCGCCTGTTTATCAAAAACATGTCTCTTCGTTTTTTTGATATGGGGAGTCTGGCCTGCCCGGTGACTAATTAGTTAAACGGCCGCGGTACTCTGACCGTGCAAAGGTAGCATAATCATTTGCCTCTTAATTGGGGGCTAGTATGAATGGCTTGACGAAAGCATATCTGTCTCTCTTATATTTTCTAGAAATTGATTTCCAGGTGAAAGAGCCTGGATTTAGCTAAAAGACAAGAAGACCCTGTTGAGCTTGAATATACTTATAAGGGGTGGATTATACGTGGGTGTATAAGTTTTGTCTTTTATTTATTTTTGGTTGGGGCGATCAAGGAACAGGTAAAGCTTCCTTAAGAAATTTTGAAACTGTCGGGTTTGGATCCGCTATATGGTGATTAAGGGAAATAGCTACCACAGGGATAACAGCGTGATCCTTTTTGAGAGTTCTTATTGAAAAGAGGGGTTGCGACCTCGATGTTGGACTAGGATTTCCGGAAGGTGAAGAAGTTTTTCAGGTTAGTCTGTTCGACTATTAAAATCCTACATGATCTGAGTTCAGACCGGCGTGAGCCAGGTCGGTTTCTATCTTTAGTTTGTGAGATATTTTTGGCTAGTACGAAAGGACCGCTTTAGATTGAATAATTTGGTATTAGTGTATACTAATAATTTGAGATTAAGAGTTATTAACCGAATTGGCAGATTAGTGCATTTGATTTAGGATCAGAATAAATAGGTGAAATTCCTTTATTTGGTAGGTTGGGTTGGTTGAGGTGGCAGAATAGTGCATTAGGCTTAAGTCCTAAAGATAAAGATGAAATCTCTTTTCTTAATAGTGTTTAGATTTTTGATGTCTAGTGTTGTTTCTTATGTATGTGCTTTGGTTTCGATAGCTTTTTTAACTTTATTGGAACGAAAAGGTCTAGGTTATATGCAGGTACGTAAGGGTCCTAATAAGGTTGGTATTTTTGGTTTGCCTCAGCCACTTGCAGATGCAATAAAGCTTTTTATTAAAGAGTTGACTAAGCCTACTGTGGCAAATCAGTCTCCCTATTTTATGGCTCCTATTATTAGGTTGATTTTGGCTTTGGTTTTATGGCAGCTGTATCCTTCTGAAATATCTACCGGTTACTATAAATGGGGGGTTCTGTTTTTTCTTTGTGTTTCTAGGTTAAATGTCTATGGTACTTTGTTAGCCGGGTGATCTTCGAATTCTAAGTATGCTTTGTTGGGGGCACTACGGGCCGTTGCTCAAACTATTTCATATGAAGTTAGTCTGGCTTTAATTTTATTATTTAGTTTGTTTATTGCTTCTGGATTCAGTTTAAAAGAAGTTAACGAAATTTCTGCATTTGTCTGGTTTGTATTTTTGTTATTGCCTATTTCTTTAGTTTGATTTGTTTCTTGTATTGCGGAGACTAATCGAGCTCCTTTTGATTTTGCTGAGGGGGAGTCTGAGCTGGTATCCGGATTTAATGTTGAGTATAGGGGCGGTAGTTTTGTTTTAATTTTTATTGCTGAGTATGTAAATATTCTTCTTATAAGGTTGTTAACTTCTGTGTTGTTTTTTGGTGGCCCTAGAATGTTTTTTATGAGTTTAGATGTTTTTTTGGTGATAAAAATTGTTTTTTTTAGGTTTAGGTTTATTTGGGTTCGTGGGAGTTTTCCGCGGTTTCGGTATGATTTATTAATAGGTTTGACTTGAAAGGGGTTTTTGCCCCTGTCTTTATCTGGATTAGTATTGGTTTTAGGATTACTTTGTGTTTTTTAGTTAAGTAATAGGGTATCTATCGAGCTAATAGTTTAATTAAAATTTTGGCATTGGAAGCTAAGGATTGGAGCTTATCTTCATTGCTCGAATGACTAGAGTTATTGTGTTTTCTTTCAGGTCTGCTATTATATTTTTGATGCCAATGATGATACAGCCTCTTAGTCTAGGTCTTTGTGTTATGTTAATAAGGTTATTTAGGTGTATCTTGATTGCTTTTTGTGTTTCTTCGTGATTTGGTTATGTGTTGTTTTTAATTTATGTTGGGGGGTTATTAGTTATGTTTGCTTATGTATCCGCTTTAGCTCCAAATAATTTTTTTAGGGGATTTAGATCTCTGGTCTTATTTTTGGGTGTAGTGAGAGTTTTGATGCTGGTTAGAATGACGACCTATTTTAAAACTTCTGATTTTAGTGTTTGAAGTGATTTATTTTCTGAAAGAAAAGATCGCATTGTTGTTGGTGGCCTTCTTATTAGTCCTAGGAGGATCTCTCTAATGGTTGCTTTAGGTGTTATTCTTCTAATTAATCTTCTGGCTGTGGTTAAAGTTTGTTATTATCAGAAAGGAGCTCTCCGGGTTCACAGAGAATAGAGTTAAGAGGTGTTGTAAGTTACTTATGCACGGACCTTTTCGTAAGTATCATCCTGTATTTAAGATTTTAAATGGTTCTTTAGTAGATCTTCCTACTCCTGTAAATTTATCTATTTGATGGAATTTTGGGTTTCTTATTGGTGCTTGTTTAACTATTCAGATTTTGACTGGGTTATTTTTATCTATGCACTATACTGCTCATGTAGATCTAGCTTTTAGTTCTGTTGCGCACATTTCTCGAGATGTTAATTATGGTTGGTTGTTGCGAGCTATTCATGCGAATGGGGCTTCTTGGTTTTTTGTCTGTCTTTACCTTCATATTGGGCGAGGAATTTACTATGGATCTTATTTGTCTCTTCACACTTGAAGAATTGGGGTTGTTTTATTTTTACTAACAATAATTACAGCTTTTTTAGGGTATGTTTTGGTGTGGGGACAGATGTCATTTTGAGCAGCGACTGTAATTACTAATCTTGCTTCAGCTATCCCTTATGTGGGTAAGGGATTGGTAGAGTGGCTTTGGGGAGGTTTTGCAGTAGATAATGCTACCTTAATTCGGTTTTTTGCGTTGCACTTCTTAGTGCCTTTTGTTATTGTCGCTATGAGAATTTTACATTTATTATTTCTGCATGAGTCGGGGTCTAATAATCCGTTAGGTCTAAGAAGAGAGAGAGATAAGGTTCCATTTCATCCATATCATACATTTAAAGATTTAGCTGGGTGTGTATTACTCTTATTTTTTTTAATATTGCTAGTGCTATTTTGGCCTAACTTTCTAGCCGATCCGGAAAATTTCATCCCGGCTAATCCGCTAGTGACTCCTGTGCACATTCAGCCAGAGTGGTATTTTTTGTTTGCTTATGCTATTTTACGGTCTGTTCCTAATAAATTAGGCGGAGTAATTGGATTAGCTCTGTCTGTTTTAATTTTATTTATTTTACCGTTTTCTCATGGGGGAAAATCTCGGTCAATATCTTTTTATCCAATTAGTCAGATTATATTTTGATGTTTTGTGGGTGTAATGATTATTTTAACCTGAATTGGGGGGCGTCCCGTTGAAGCTCCCTATGAAGGTATTGGGCAGGTTTTTACTGCTCTTTACTTTTTATACTATGTGATTAATCCGCTTTCCCAGATCTTGTGGGATAAAGTTTTATTTACTTAGTTAGTAAGTTAGGTGGCTACTAGCCTGGGGTTAAACTTGTCTTGAAAACAGGTTTTAAGTGTTCGAGTCACTTAGTAGCTTACGGCAAGAAGGTATACTTCATCCTCCGGCTTACAAGGCCGGCGCTCATTTTAAGCTTTTGCCGCAGTAAGATATGGTGCAGTTAGACTATCTTTTAATATTTAGATTAGTTGGTTTTTCTTTTTCTATCTTTACTTTATGCTTACAATACAAGCATTTGTTGGGAGCTCTGTTAAGGTTAGAAGCTATAACTTTAGGGCTTTTCGTGGGGGTTTTTAGGATTTCAAGTATGTTTAATGTTGAAGGTTACATGTGTCTGATTTTGATTACTTTAGGTGCCTGCGAGGCAAGGCTAGGTTTGGCTGTTTTGGTTTCGTTAATTCGGACTCATGGAAATGACTACGTCTTTAATTATAGTTTGCATAAGTGTTAGGTTTAATTTTACTTAATGTTATTTCTGTTCTATCTTGAGAGAGGGGAGTCGGGACCTGGTATTTACGGATGTGATCGATTAGATTAGGGGCTTTTCTTTCTGTTTTTGTTATGTATTCTTCGAGTCTTTATAAGTTTTTTTACTCTAGATGAATGATGGCCGATGGTTTGAGGTGTCCGTTACTAGTTTTAACTTGATGGATTAGACTATTGATAATTTTGGCTAGTCAGTTTAGTGTAAAATATAAAGGGATTAAGGTTAATTTATTTTCTATGTGCGTAACTATTTTAAATTTAACTTTAATGTTAACTTTTTTGTCTTGTAATATTATTTCCTTTTATGTATTTTTTGAGTTTTCTTTAGTTCCTACTTTAGTGTTAATCTTAGGGTGGGGATATCAGCCTGAACGTCTTCAAGCTGGACTATATATGATGATTTATACAATTAGGGCTTCCTTACCTCTGTTAGCTTTAATTTTAGGGGTAAGTGAGATATCTATAATTACTAACATAGTAATTGGACATATAAGGAGCGGTGTAGGAGTAATTTTTATTACTTCTTGAATTAAGGAAATTTTCTATGTTGTGGTTTTAGGTGCTTTTTTAGTTAAGTTGCCAGTTTTTTCTGTGCATTTATGATTGCCGAAGGCTCATGTGGAAGCCCCAGTTGCCGGTTCTATGGTATTGGCTGGAGTCCTTTTGAAGTTAGGGGGGTATGGACTTATTCGTATATATGAGTTTTTTATGTTGAAAGGCTTTTTTATTAGAGATTTATTGTTTTGTTTTAGGCTCTGGGGGGGTGTTTTAACTAGAATGATCTGTATTCGACAAGTTGACTTAAAATCTCTGATTGCTTATTCTTCTGTTGGGCACATAAGGTTGATGTTGGCTGGAGTAATTTCTAATACTTCTTGGGGCTGACAAGCGAGACTTGGGATAATGTTAGCTCACGGACTATGTTCTTCTGGCTTGTTTGCTTTGGCAAATTATAGCTATGAGAAAACTCACTCCCGAAGATTAATAATGATAAAGGGAATACTAATATATCTTCCGTTTTTAGCAATGTGATGGTTTCTATTTTGTGTGGTAAATATAGCTGCTCCTCCGTCTATCAACTTGATTAGAGAGATTATGTTGTTCCCTTCTATTATGTTTCACTCAATAAAGATGCTTGTTCCACTAGGACTAATAAGGTTTCTGTCTGCAGTTTATAGGCTTTTTCTTTACACCGTAACTCAGCATGGAGGAAGCCCAAAATTTACATATCCTTTTAGTACTGTTAAGGGTAGAACCTTTACCTTATTGATATTACACTGGGTACCAGTCAATTTTTTGATTTTAAAGTCGGATGTTTTTTGTATGTGGGTTGTATAAAAAGTAGTTTGAGTTAGTTTAAATAAAATGTTAGGATGTGGGCCTAAAGAAGAGATTAGTTCTTACTTAATAGTGAAAAAGGTTTTTAGGTTTTTTAGGTTAAAGAGTTCTTCTGTAAGTTCTACCGTTTTATTTATGTATTCAATTAGTATTTTTCCGGTAATGATATATTTTTTGTGTTCTGGGAAAATGTTTTTATTAGAGTGGGAAATTTTATCTGTAAGAGGTAGGTTTATGTCTTTTCCTATTATTTTAGATCCTGTTGGTCTGAGGTTTAGTTTTGTGGTTTGTTTTATCTCGGCTTGTGTTATGCTTTTTTCGTCTTCCTATATATCAGGAGATCCGTTTCTTTCTCGCTTTATTTGGTTAGTTATAATGTTTGTGTTCTCGATGAATATACTTATTTTTATCCCTAGTTTAATTTCCCTTTTGTTAGGTTGAGATGGGCTGGGTATTGTATCGTTTGCTTTAGTTATTTACTATCAAAATATAAAGTCTATGGGGGCAGGAATATTGACAGCTTTAGCTAATCGAGTGGGTGACGTAATATTATTAATTTCTATTGGGTTATGTGTAGTTCAGGGACACTGAAATATTTTATTTATGTGAGATACAGAATTTTCTCCTGTTATTAGGAGCTGTATTTTAGTAGCAGGCATAACTAAAAGGGCTCAGATTCCATTTTCGGCGTGACTGCCGGCAGCTATGGCTGCTCCAACACCAGTCTCTGCCTTGGTTCACTCTTCTACTCTGGTTACTGCTGGGGTTTTTTTATTGATCCGATTTTTTCCGTTTCTTAATAGATGAGACGGCTTTAAGCCTACATTAATGTTTTTTGCTGTAACTACTCTCTTAATAGCTGGAGTTGGCGCTAATTATGAACACGATTTAAAAAAGGTTATTGCTCTTTCAACTTTAAGTCAGTTAGGGGTAATAATATTAAGATTGAGGCTGGGAATACCTTATTTGGCTTTGTTCCATCTTTATACTCATGCACTATTTAAGGCCATGTTATTTCTTTGTGCTGGCGGTATTATTCATAATAATAGTAATATACAGGATATTCGTTCTTTAGGAAATCTTTGAAGTCAGATGCCGCTTACTGTGAGTTGCTTAAATGTAGCTAATTTGGCTCTATGTGGTGCTCCCTTCATGAGGGGGTTTTATTCTAAAGATATGATTTTAGAGTACTGTTTATCTGGTGAGTATAATTTTTTGATGTTATTATTAATTTTTTTGGCTACTGGGATAACAGCAGCCTATAGTTTACGATTGTCTGTTTATTCTCTTTGAGGTCAATCTAATCATTTTCTTATACATCAAAATTTTGATGAAGATATTAAATTAACTACCCCTGTAATTTTATTGAGACTAACTACTATTATTTCTGGTAAGTATTTACAAAGTTTTTTCCTGGAGTTTAATGAGAGATTAATTCTACCAATGGGACATAAATTGTTAACTCTATCTGTTATTGTCTTGGGTTTCTGGGTAGCCCATTTAATTTGAGCCAATTCTTTTGCTAGGTCAGTTAAAACTGGCTTGATTGGTAATTTCATGTCTTCTATGTGGTTTTTAGCTCCTAGCTCTACTCAGCCAATTATTCTTTTTCCTTTAAGGGTTAGTTTATCTATTTTCAAGTCTATTGATCAGGGATGGTTGGAGGTTTTTGGCGGACAAGGTCTCTTTTTTATTCTAAAAAAAATGTTTTGGTCTAGCCAAAAAATTCAAAGTAAAATAATTAATTCTTTTGTTGTGATGACTTTTATTTCATTGATGGTTTTCATCGTAATGTGTCTAACATAGTTAGGGTAGCTTATATTATAGAGCGTGGCACTGAAGCTGCTAAAGAGAAGAATCAGCTTCCTCTGGCGACAATCACATGTTATATTAATGTTTTAAATTATATTTATTAGTTAGGGTGTTCATCTGAATAAAGGGTAATAAGTAGAGAAAAAATATAAGCTTGAATTAAGGCAATACCGAACTCGAAAATAAAGTACACAATTTGAATGAGGATTAGTAGAAATAAAGCGAAAATAGAATAAATAAATAAACCAGAACTGAGATAGGTGCCAATAAGGCCTAATACGACGTGTCCAGCAGTAATATTAGCAGCTAGTCGAATGGAGAGCGTAATTGGCCGGATACAAATTCTAGCGGTTTCTACTAGAACTAAAATTGGGTTTAGGGCTGCAGGAGCTCCTGCAGGTAATAATCTAGCGATCACTGAAGTTGGGTTTTTAGCTGTTCCGGAGATAATAAGGGAAAGTCAGAATGGAAGTCCTAAGGAGAGTGTTATAGCGAAATGGCTAGTTGGTCTAAATACATAGGGCACTAATCCAAGTAGATTAAAAAGAATTAATAATAAAAATAAAGAGCATAAAATGTTAATGAATCCTCCCAATTTAATTCCGAAAGATCGTATAACTAGAGAGCCTATAACTCTCTTCGGTAAGCTTATAATAAAAGTTCATCGGTTGGGTCCAACTCAATATATTATGTTAAATCTTCCTAGAACAGCTAGGGTTATTGCTCAAACTAAAACATATAAAGACATAAAAACGAAATTATGATCATCAAATGAAGAAAAGATGTCTACTAGCATTCTTAAATTATTATAAAAACTTATCATCGTCACCTTTTTAGGGAGTTAATATTAGTTCGGGCTATTTTTTTGGTCTTGTTATCTAGATAAAACTCGACTTTATAGCTTCACCACAGTATTGCAGCTCTTACTAAAATTGTTAACCAAAATATAATAAATAGAAATAGTCAATTAATCGGTGCTAACTGTGGCATAGGAAAATACTAATATCTTAGTGATTCTAGTATGACAAACTAGTGTTATAAGTCGTTAACTAATCTTCCGGTAAAATAAACTGAGTTTTATTTATATTAGTCTAAATTATCATTTATATTTCTGCCACAGAGGTTACTCAACTCATAAAGTCTTTTACGTCTACAGCTTCTAATACAATTGGTATAAAAGAGTGGTTTGCTCCGCAGATTTCGGAGCATTGTCCATAATAGATTCCTGGGTATTTAATAAAAAATCTCAATTGATTTAGGCGCCCAGGAACAGCATCTGCTTTTACTCCGAGAGCTGGTACTGCTCAAGAGTGAATTACATCTGCAGAAGTTACTAGCACTCGGATGTCTGCTCTTACAGGCAGAACTGCTCGATGGTCCACTTCTAATAGTCGAAATTCTCCCCTTCTCAGCTCTTCCCTTGGAATTATGTAAGAATCAAATTCGATGTTTAAAAAATCAGAATACTCGTAACTTCAGTATCACTGGTGTCCCACTCTCTTTAGTGTTAAAGCACAGTTTCCAACTTCATCTAGTAAGTAGAGTAACCGAAGGGAAGGGAGTGCTAAGAAAATAAGAATAATGGCTGGAATAATGGTCCAAATTGTCTCGATTTGCTGACCTTCTAAAACATAGCGAGAAGAAAAAGAATTAAATATTAAACAAAAAGCAGCATACCCCACAAGACTAATAATGAGAATTAATACCAATATAGCGTGGTCGTGGAAAAAAATCAGTTGCTCCATCAAAGGAGAGGCTGCGTCTTGAAACCCTAGTTGTCCTCAGAGGGCCATATCTCTAGTAAACTTTTACACTAAGAATGTTGGTACTAAGATAATACCAGTGCTCCGGTTTCTGGTGCATTATGAAAGTCTACAGGTAAAACATTGTCTCATTCTAGGGCAGTTCTTAGATGAAGGCTTCAAATTACTCCTCGTTGCGAAACAAAAGACTCTCAAACAATAAACATGAAATAAAGTACTGCTACGAAGGAAATTATGGATCCTATAGAAGATACCACATTTCATTTAGTATAACAATCTGGATAGTCAGAATATCGTCGAGGTATTCCAGCTAATCCGAGAAAGTGTTGGGGAAAAAAAGTTAAGTTAACTCCAATAAATATAATGAAGAAGTGGGCTTTAGTTCATCGAGAATGAAGAGTTAGGCCAGTTAGCAATGGATACCAATAGTTGAATGCTGCAAACAGAGCAAATACAGCTCCCATGGAAAGTACATAATGAAAGTGAGCAACAACGTAGTAAGTGTCATGAAGTATAATATCTAAGGAAGAGTTTGATAAAATAATCCCAGTTAACCCCCCAACAGTAAATAAAAAAATAAAACCTAGAGCCCATAATATGGGTGCTTCATATTTAACCCGAGCTCCATGAATAGTTGCTAACCATCTAAATACTTTAATACCAGTTGGTACAGCAATAATTATGGTTGCTGCTGTGAAATATGCACGCGTATCTACATCTATCCCAACTGTAAATATGTGGTGGGCTCATACGATAAATCCTAAGAGTCCAATTGCTAGTATAGCATAAATTATTCCGAGGGTTCCAAAAGTTTCTTTCTTGCAAGAATGATGTGTTACAACGTGAGAAATTATACCAAAACCCGGCAAAATTAAAATGTAGACTTCTGGATGACCAAAAAATCAAAATAAGTGTTGGTAAAGAATAGGATCTCCTCCTCCAGCCGGGTCAAAGAAAGAAGTGTTAAAATTACGATCAGTTAGTAATATTGTAATCGCCCCAGCTAACACCGGAAGAGATAAAAGCAAAAGGATTGCCGTAACTTTTACTGACCAAACAAATAACGGTAATCGTTCAAACTGTATCCCTTGTCATCGCATATTAATAATTGTAGTAATAAAATTAACAGCCCCTAGAATCGAAGAAATTCCCGCTAAGTGTAATGAAAAAATTGCTAAATCTACCGAAGGGCCTGCATGAGCCAAATTTCTCGCTAATGGAGGATAAACTGTTCAGCCGGTCCCGACTCCCCTCTCTACTGCAGCAGAGGCTAAGAGTAAGCTAAGCGAAGGCGGAAGTAACCAAAATCTCATGTTATTTAGTCGCGGGAAAGCCATGTCGGGGGCCCCGAGTATAAGGGGTACTAATCAGTTTCCTKAACCYCCAATTATTATTGGTATTACTAGAAAGAAAATTATTACGAAAGCATGAGCGGTAACAACAACATTATAAAGCTGGTCATCCCCTAGTAGGGCTCCTGGTTGTCCCAGTTCGGCTCGAATTAATAAACTTAAAGCCGTACCGACTAGCCCAGACCAAATTCCTAAAAGAATGTATAAAGTTCCAATGTCTTTGTGGTTTGTAGAAAATAGCCATCGCATAATTTCTAATTAAAAAAAGTTTTGGATATATGAATCCGACATAATAAAAACTCCCCCCGACATGTTAATAATTAGTATCAGAATTAGCACCACCACTATATTACTTCTCACGGAATAACTTTGGTCCTTTTCTTTGTATTTTATGGTATTCAAGTTTAAGTTTTTTCCTGTTCTGAAAAATATTGAAAATCTTAGTCCAAGATAGTATAAGAGTCTGATAACAGACCTAATTAATAAAATAATTGCTGGGATATAAAAAAAACTATTTATGCCAGAGACTAAAGCGACTCATTTGGAAAAGAATCCTAGTATAGGGGGTATTCCAGCTAAAGATAATAATAGCACTATAACTGAAAAGCGCAAGCTAACCTTATTCAAAGACCTTCTCTCAGATTGGCTAAATAAAGAGGACTCTAGCCCCCAAAGTGAAAAGAACAAGCAGATGGAAATTAATACGTAGACAGAAAAATAAATTTTTAAAGCAATTTCTCTAGATAGCATACAAAATAGCATTCAACCAATGTGGGAGATAGAAGAATATGCTAACAAGCTTCGGATTTGTGTTTGATTAACTCCGCCTAGTCCTCCAATAATTCCGCCCCCAACAGCTAACCCTAAGGCAATGTTTTTAATATTTCTTGTTTCCCATGACTGAATAACAGAAGATAGTAAGAAAATTGGAGCAACTTTTTGTCAGGTTGCTAGTAATAGACACCCCATTCAGGATAGTCCTGCCATTACTCTCGGTAATCAGAAATAAAATGGAAACCTGCCTAGTTTGAGCAATAATCCAGAGATTAAAAAAATAGCCCCAGTTACCATCAATTCAGTATTTATATTGCCTAAAATCTCCCAATTAAAACTATAACCGAAACATAAAAGGCTTCCTATTATTAGTAAGCCGGATCCTGCGGCCTGAATAATAAAATACTTAATTCCAGATTCTGTCTCAGAAATTATGCCGCGGTAAATCATTAAAGGAAGAAAGCCCATTAAATTAATTTCTAGTCCTGCTCAGATTCCAAGTCAGTGGTTTGCTCTTAAAGAAAAGATAGTACCAAATAGTATAACCGAAATAAATAAAAACCCATACGGTATCACCATAAACATAAGGAAAAGAATGGAGTTGAACCACTCAAAGTAAAGTTAGCAGCCCTACTTTATTCTAATTTTTCCTATTTTAAACTACTCAGTCTAAAGAGCCTTCGTTTCATTCATGAAAAAGCCCAAAAATTAAAATTAGAAGAAATAAAATCACTCCTAAAAAAATAAAAAAATTAATTTGACGAAATAAGTTTACAACAGCCGGAAAAAGTAAGACAATTTCAATATCAAAAATTAAAAAGATAACGGCTAATAGGAAAAACCGAAGAGAGAATGGTAGCCGAGCAGAGCCTATTGAATCAAAGCCGCACTCAAATGGAGATCTTTTTTCTCGGTCTGCTACGCTGCGATAGCTTAAAACTCAAGCTACCGCTATAATTGCTCCAGTTAAAGCTGCCGCAACTAGCCTAGAAATAAAAGCTGATAACATAAGTGTCGAAGACACGAAGTCTCATGCTCTACAACATCAATGTAGCCCGTTCCTCCGGCGCAACACTACTGAACAGGAAGAATTACTCTACAAATTTCTAATTAACAGCTAGACGCCCCCCATTGGCTTCTGTTCAGGTAATAATTTTAAGTTACTGGTCTTGCTTAAATTTAGTTGTTAAACAGGGACAGATTTTCACTGTCATTATACGGGTCGAAACCGTAGGCGAATTCCTCGTTTCCTGGCTTGGCCCTAAAAACACCTATGTTTTATTTTCTGACTGCAAATCAATTCTTTTACATTAAAGTATAGCGCCGTATCGTGCAAGTTAATATTCTGAGGGTTAGTGATAACCGTAAGTTAAATTAAAAGTTTAAAGCCTAATACCTCAGCCACTCAGAAATAATTAACTAAGTGTGTTTTAGTTATGTCTTGGGCTTAATTTGGATATTTTGAATTAAGTTACCGTTTTACTATTATATAGGTGTGGTTTGGCTAACTACCTCATCAATAGATAGAGATGTATAGAAATAGCCAAACAACATCCACAAAGTGTCAGTATCACGCAGCTGCTTCAAATCCGAAATGGTGTCCAGTTGAAAAGTGGTAAAGTCAGATTCGTAAAAGACAGATAAAAAGGAAAGTTCTTCCGATTAATACATGTAACCCGTGAAATCCGGTTGCTACAAAGAAAGTAGATCCGTAAGCTCCGTCAGAAATAGTGAAAGGAGCTTCATAGTATTCTCCTGCTTGCAAGAAAGTAAAATATACTCCTAAAATAACAGTGATAAGAAGTCCTTGGAATCCTCTTGTTCGATTTCCTTCTATGAGGCTGTGGTGAGCTCAGGTCACTGTTACTCCTGAGGCTAGTAATACAGCTGTATTGAGAAGAGGAACCTGAAACGGGTTTAGGGGATTTACACCGATTGGCGGTCAGCAGGACCCTAGCTCCGGAGTAGGAGCAAGTCTTCTGTGAAAATAAGCCCAAAAGAAAGCAAAGAAAAAGCAAACTTCTGATACAATAAATAGAATTATACCCCATCGTAAACCTGTTGATACCTTAATTGTGTGATGGCCTTGAAATGTGGCTTCACGAACAATGTCTCGTCATCATTGTAATATAGTTAATAAAATTAAAATTATTCCTAAGGAGCATACTAGGTTAGATTCTCCGTGAAATCATCCAGCAGATCCTGCGGTTAAAAAAAGAGCTCCTATCGACCCAGTAAGAGGCCATGGACTAAATTCTACTAAGTGGAATGGATTGCGGATCATGTCTTTTATTTTAATGTATTTATATTGTTGAATTTCTATTGGTTCATTGGTTATTGTGTTCATATAAGTGTTAATTAGGTTTTCGATTAAATAGTTTGTTATAGTTTAATTAAATTCGGAAGTTGTACTAGTTCGTGTTATCGTAGGTTTATTAAAATTTTTAGGTTTTTAGCTAATTTATTTATATAAAGGAAATGAGTCCTAGCTATATAACTTAATGTTTATATAGTTGAATATTTGATATCAGAAATACAAGCATATATAAGCATATGCGTATATATATATATATAT